CAGCTTCTTTATAGCATTATCTATTAAAAATGAGTTTTTTAGCATTTGACTCCGTACCACTGAAGGATTTAATCGCACAGTTGAAAGATAACCCAGAAAATCGAGAGAATATTTGGATAATGGGTTTATACGGACCCTTCCTGATTGAGACCACACGTAAAAATGATATTGCCATAAATTGACAAAGTAATAGTTCCACTTATTCAGCAAAAGTGGCGTATCTTTTGCAGACAGAATTGATTTTCCTTGATATCCAACAAAATGTATGAAAGGATCCTTGAACAACCATAGGTTGTCCTGAAAATCATTAGGAAAAACTTCTAAAAGATGCTCTATTTTTCCACAGAAATGGATTCGTTCAAGAAAGAGTCCAGAAGATGTTGATCGTAAACGAGAAGATTGGTTACAGAGAAAAAGGAAAATGGATTCGTATTCACATACATGAAAATTATATAGGAACAAGAACAATCTTGGATTAAAAATAGAAATGTATTTCTTTGGATTAATAAGACTCTTCAAATTACAATACTCGTAGAAAAAGAACCGTAATAAATGCAAAGAAGAGGCATCTTTTACCGAGTAGCGAAGGGCTTGAACCAAGATTTCCAGATGGATGGGGTGAGGTATTAGTACATCTAACACATAATTTAAATGTGAAAATTTGTCTTCTAAAAAAGGAAATATTGAATGAATTGATTGTAACTTATGAGATTTTGCTACTTCTTTCCCTTGTAAGTAAGGTACTAATTGCAGGGAAAATGGAATTTCCACAATGACTGCAAATCCCGACGATATCATTTGAGAATACAAACTATTGTTGTAACCACAAAATTGCTTTTGGTTAGAATCATTAGAATCATTAGTAGAAATAATCAAATGATTCTGTTGATACATTCGAGTAATCAAACGTTTCGTAATTAGTGAACTGGATTTATTGTCATAACTTACATTTTCCAACAAAATCGATCCATTTAAACCATGATCATGAGCAAGTGCATACGTATACTCCCGAAAAATAAGCGGGTATAGGAGGTCGTGTTGACGAGATCTATTTAGTTCGAAATAGACTTGAAATTCCTTCATTTCAAACTTGAAATTCCTCTATTTCAAATTCGAGTTGAACCCAAGGTAGGGGATCTATTCGGTTATCATCGGTTATCAAATGATACATAGTGCGATACAGCCAAAACAAGGTATTCTAGTAAGAAACCAACAGATACCTCGGATACAGGTAGATTCATCAACAGATTCTCTATCCTCTCCCTTGCCAACTAATTTCTTTATATTCGTTATAGGATAAAAAGATGGTTAGAAATCCTTTATTTTTTCAACCCCATCGCTCCTTTGATTTTGGAAAAAAAAAAGAAAAAATATCTGTTCTTTATCAATATACTGCTTCTTCTACACATTCATGTCTAACCCATAATATAATAGGAAATAACTATATAGTTAGGACTCATAAAAAAATCGATAATCCACTCATGAGAAAAACCTTTACCGCATTAGACACTAAGTTATTTTTAACGTTTAATTAGATCGCGGAATCATTCAAATTAAGAACAGAAGCTCGTTGCTTTTCGTTTCCCTATAATTGGGGCCATAGAGCTCTACCCATTTATTCACTCGACCAAAGTTTAAATGAAACTCATTTTTTTGTTCCGCACAAAAAATACAAAGATGATTTTGTACCGATCCAAAAATATATTCGTAGAATTCTCTGTTGATACGACATGCTGTTTTTTCCATCCATTCCTTTCAGGATCAGTCGTGGTCTTACAAACTCTACCGATAGTATGGAGACGAATACCTTTCTTCGTACAAATGTGTAAAAGATGCTAGCCGCACTTAAAAGCCGAGTACTCTACCTTTGAGTTAGCAACCCCCCCCAAAAAAATTAGATATAAATCGAAATCAAAAATTGAATTACACGACACATTAAATTAGCAAGAAATTTCATAAACTAAAAATTTCTAATCGATTCGGAACATTAAATGGTAAGATCAGATAAAAATACAATCCGATAAAAACATAGAAAAAGGTGAAAATTTATAGACCGCTTTCTGTGTTATCTATTATCCATTTTTTTTTAATAAATAAAAGTTCTTGTATCACACAAAAAACCATTTTTTTTTGTATCACAACAAATTCAAAGAATCTATCATTTGAATGAAGTCAAGTAAAAAACCAAACCTATGGGAAGGGGATAACTAGATCTATTTCTCTACGATCGAATTATATTTGTTCGATACACTGTTGTCAATATGATTATGATTATGAGTGTTGAATAGAAATGTTGAGAAAAGAAAAAAAAAAAAAATAATAAATAAGTATAAATAAAATAAAAAAAGAGGGTGGAGAAAATAGTAAAGAAAAATTTATATAAAGCTTTATATGAGTCATCCACACCCTCTTTTTTTATTTTATATTTCATTAATTGAATTTTGTTTGATTAAGACGAAGTTTAAGTTACGTAAAAACCCCCGCCTTCTTTGAAATATCATGAACAGTTCCTGTAGGTTGAGCGCCCCTTTCAAGGAAATAGAGAATAGCGGGAACATTTAAATAGGTTTGATTATTTTTCGGATCATAAAAACCCACCTTTCGAAGATCTCTTCCTTCTCTTCGGGATCGAACATCAATTGCAACGATTCGATAAACGGCTCATTGGGATAGATGTAGTTGAATAATACCCCCCCTAGAAACGTATAAGAAGTTTTCTCCTCGTACGGCTCGAGAAAAAAATGATTAGAAGTTATGTCTATGTATGGAATTAGAATATAATATAAACTAGGTCCATAAACCCAGCAAATCAATTAGACATTTAAGCCCTTCTTTTTTCGAAAAAGAAAAACACATTTGTACTCTCATAACTCAAGTTGAATAACTCTCAAATAGTTCAAAATCCTTAGGCATTTCTTTTATTGAGTGGTCTCTAACCCCTTTTTTGTTTGTCTCGTTTAGAATCCATTTTGATTTGTCATTCTGATCTAGTTGTTGAGACAGTTGAAAAGGGTATTTCCTTGTTCCAGGATCCGTTATCTTTGCCTTGAATCATTAGGTTTAGACATTACTTCGGCGATCTTTAATCATTTCAAAAATGGCAGCAACATACCCCTTTTTTTTTATCTTTTTTGTTTGTGATTTCTTTTTATTATTATCACAGAATCATACGAACGATTGATTCCCGCATGATACACTTTTGATCGAAAGAGTTTTGCCAATTGATTTGAAAATTATTTGAATCGAAAGAATTCGATTTCTAGATCAAAAATATACTTACGAAGTTGTTCCAACTTATTGATTTACATTAACTAACCCTAGATCCTTGTTCCCGAAAAATTAATAAATACTTTCTACTCAAGCTCCATCCTGTACTATTTACATTACAACCCAAGAAAAACACGGGTTCTAATAGAACAAGGGATGTCGAGCCGGGAGCACCTGCATTTCCGTATAATATAAAGTGGTGGGTTTTGACATCCACAGCCGATCATGTCCTTCAAGTCGCACGTTGCTTTCTACCACATCGTTTCAAACGAAGTTTTACCATAACATTCCTCTAGTTTTGAACCGGTATGTAATTGATTCAATTATGGAATCATGAATAGTCATTGGTTCAGTCGGTACATATTAATCTATATGTCTTCCTTCTATATGAAATAAATAAGTAATTTCTGAAGAAAACGTCTCAGTCAGAATTCAAATTAACCCCTTATTTTGATTTTCATTTTTCATGTTTTTTTTATTGTATGAATGCCATATGAATACAATATATATATTTATTTAATTTTTTAATTTTTTTTAATATAGTATAATTTCATTTTAAATTATAATTTAAATTTAATATTATAATTATTTTAAATTATAATTTATATAATTATAATTTATTTATTTTATATTTATTTTATAATTTTTATAATTTAGTTTATATATTATATATTTTTATTTTTTTATATATTCTAAAAGAGATAAATCCATACTCAGATTGAACCATTGATGATTTAAAAGAGATAACTAGATCGAAAAACAAATCCATTTTCTTTCTATTTCTTTTTTTTGTCGATTAGATTGTGGATAAAAAAGACTGATGAAAGAGAAGATTGAATTTAATTATTCAATCTTTTATTTCATCCTAAAATATAAAATCAGAATCGCAAAGTATAGGTGATTTCAGTATCTATCAGATAGGTTGAACAATTATTATTGGAAGTAATTTTGGATATTCGACATTAACTATTTAAAATTAAAATGACTCAAAAAAAAAATATATATTTTCTAAAAAATCGAAACAAGGCTATTCTATTAAATTTCAAATTATAGGATGTATGAATCGCCCCGTCTGAATTGTTACTATAGAATTACAATTATTTATGTTCTGGGACGGAAGGATTCGAACCTCCGAATAGCGGGACCAAAACCCGTTGCCTTACCACTTGGCCACGCCCCATTTAGTTTCTATTTGACACTACTAAACACTAATAGGGGTATTCCTTGTTCGTCAATTCCAGTTCCAAATATTTATAGGATAGATTAGATTATTGATAGGATTTTGGCACGTGTAGATATGGAATTAAACCGAATTTATTGATCATTCCATATAATTCAATTAAGATATTGTATGAAAATATGATTTCTTCTATTCTCTTATAAGAATTGAATTCTTTTTGATTGAGTGAGTTCAAAGAAGTATTTTTTAGTCGGCTTTACTTCCCTTTCTTCACTTCATTTTTTACTTAATATCAACAACATATTAATAACTCAATCAAAATTATCTCTAAAGAACAAAATTTTGTTATGCTTAATATCTTTAATTTGATCTGTATCTGTTTTAATTCTGCCTTTTTTTCAAGTAGTTTTTTATTCGCCAAATTGCCTGAGGCCTATGCTTTTTTAAATCCAATCGTAGATATTATGCCAGTAATACCTCTTCTCTTTTTTCTCTTAGCCTTTGTTTGGCAAGCTGCTGTAAGTTTTCGATGAAATCCTTACTACTTTTCTAG